TGCTCAAAAACTGACAGGATTGACTGACGCTGTTCAAACGGGTACAGGTCAACTAAACGGTATTCCGGTAGCCATTGGGGTTATGGATTTTCAGTTTCTAGGGGGTAGTATGGGATCCGTAGTAGGCGAAAAAATAACTCGTTTGGTTGAGTATGCTACCAATCAACGTTTACCTCTTATTTTAGTGTGTTCTTCCGGAGGAGCACGAATGCAAGAAGGAAGTTTAAGTTTGATGCAAATGGCTAAAATTTCTGCGGTTTTATGTGATTATCAATCAAGTAAAAAGTTATTCTATATATCAATTCTTACATCTCCTACTACCGGTGGGGTGACAGCTAGTTTTGGTATGTTGGGGGATATTATTATTGCCGAACCCTATGCCTATATTGCGTTTGCGGGTAAAAGAGTAATTGAACAAACATTGAAAAAAGCCATGCCTGAAGGTTCACAGGCGTCTGAATCTTTATTACGTAAGGGCTTGTTGGATGCAATTGTACCACGTAATACTTTAAAAGGTGTTCTGAGTGAGTTATTTCAGCTCCATGCTTTTTTTCCTTTGAACAAAAATTAAATCAAATATAACAGTTAGCTTATCAGAATTAAACGAAAACCCTGAAAAATGCATTTTTATTTAGAATCATTTTTTTTTTGTTTACTACTCAGTAAACCTCTATCAACAAGATAAAAAGTAAATTTTTGCTTTCGGGAAGTTCAAATTCGACTAGACAAATAAAACAAAGTTCGTTTTCCTCTCTTGCTTGCATATGTATAGATATCTCAAATAGAGATATATACAGATCTATAGAGAGTCTTCCATCTTTATTGCATTTCCCGAAAACTCCCTGTTTTTGGATCAGATTCTAATAAATTGTGTAGAAATTTGTAATGGAATAAAAATTTTTATTTATTAATCACTACATAGAAATAGAAGACAAAAATAACAAAAAGGATCATAGGGATTATGATACATCTATTTTATTTTGTTTATTTTGAAAGATGAATAAGTCCATTTATTTATTTTGGCGCTTCTTGTACCTAATTTTTTATTCTATTTCTATTAGGTTCTATTATATATATTTCTATTATTCTATTATATATATTTCTATTAGGTTGTATATTTGTATTAGATATATATTTACTTAAAGATACTTAAGTATAATTATATAATATATATAATAGAAATAATAAAAATACAAGATATTCTAATATATATTTAGAATTCAGAATATAACAATAACAGGTACAAATATTAAATTGAGGTACCCATTTTATGACAACTTTCAACAACTTACCCTCTATTTTTGTGCCTTTAGTAGGCCTAGTCTTTCCGGCACTTGCAATGACTTCTTTATTTCTTCATATTCAAAAAAATAAGATTTTTTAGATCGGATGAGACCTAATCGTATCACTCCTTTTTTATTTTAAAAACTTCGATTCGATAAGACCCATTTGGTAGAATATTGTATAACACATAGATTCCTACAAACATAAATAAAAAAAAAAGCTCTTATGCATGTGTAAACGTATTATATGGGTAAATAAATTTGCGCTCTTTTGAAAAAAGTATCATCATCGGGCCGATGTATGAAATTAAAGTCAATGTATTTATTTGTATGTATATAGCTATAGGGGATCATATAAAGGAAGGAGATGTTCTTATTTTAGATATAAAAAATTCTATGAATTACTCCTAAGGTAAAGGTTCACAACAAAATAGTTGATGAGAGTCACTTTGAAAAAAAAGGAAAGTCATATTTTCTCAATTCCAAAAAATTGTATAACTGGATCTAATATATATGAGTTGGCGATCAGAATCTATATGGATAGAATTTATAACGGGGTCTCGAAAAACAAGTAATTTCTTCTGGGCCTTTATACTATTTTTAGGTTCATTAGGATTCGTATTGGTTGGAACTTCCAGTTATCTTGGTAGAAATTTTATATCGTTATTTCCGTCTCAGCAAATCGTTTTTTTTCCGCAAGGGATTGTGATGTCTTTCTATGGGATCGCAGGTCTCTTTATTAGTTGCTATTTGTGGTGCACTATTTTGTGGAATGTGGGTAGTGGTTATGATCTTTTCGACCGAAAAGAAGGAATAGTGCGTATTTTTCGTTGGGGATTTCCTGGAAAAAGTCGTCGCATCTTTTTACGATTCCTTATGAAAGATATTCAGTCCATCAGAATAGAAGTTAAAGAGGGTGTTTCTGCTCGGCGTGTCCTTTATATGGAAATTCGAGGTCAAGGGGCTATTCCTTTAATTCGTACTGATGAGAATTTTACTACACGAGAAATTGAGCAAAAAGCTGCCGAATTGGCTTACTTCTTGCGTGTACCAATTGAAGTTTTTTGAAATGAATTAATTTTAAAAGACTAAACGCTTTGGCAGTAGGAAGAAAAAACTAAAGAATTTCTTTATTTTTTTCAATTGAACATTCATATATTCTTTTAGGCTCATTTTTTTTTATATATTTGATAGAAAAGGAGTTTCTTCGTATATAAATTTGAAAACGTTCTTTTAGTGTTGATCGAAAAAAGTCGGAATAACATCCTAAAAAGAAAAATTTTTTATTGATTCAAATTGGAAGTGTATTCTGAGTCTATTTCTGTATTCTTTATAGATTCAAAGCAAAGACTAAGTATTGAATCAAAAGAAAAAGAGAAAATGGATTCATAGGCTGAATACATTCTATTCGAATTATAATAGAAATTCATGCTCGATAGAAATATTAGATCTAATAGAATCCACAAATGAGGCAGGTTCATTAACAATTCACAGATTCAAAATGGCAAAAAAGAAAACATTCATTCCTTTTTTTTATTTTACATCTATAGTCTTTTTGCCCTGGTTGATCTCTCTCTGCTGTAATAAAAGTTTGAAAACTTGGATTACTAATTGGTGGAATACTAGACAATGCGAAACCTTTTTGAATGATATTCAAGAAAAAAGTGTTCTAGAAAAATTCATACAATTAGAGGAACTATTCCAGCTGGATGAAATGATAAAGGAATACCCAGAAACCGATTTACAACAATTTCGTCTAGGAATCCACAAAGAAACGATCCAATTCATCAAGATACACAATGAGTATCGTATCCATACAATCTTGCACTTCTCGACAAATCTAATATCTTTCGTTATTCTAAGTGGTTATTCCTTTTGGGGTAAGGAAAAGCTTTTTATTCTGAATTCTTGGGTTCAAGAATTCCTATATAATTTAAGTGATACAATTAAAGCTTTTTCTATTCTTTTATTAACTGATTTATGTATCGGATTCCATTCGCCTCACGGTTGGGAACTAATGATTGGTTATATTTACAAAGATTTTGGGTTTGCTCATTATGAGCAAATTTTATCTGGTCTAGTTTCTACCTTTCCAGTCATTCTTGATACAATTTTTAAATATTGGATCTTTCGTTATTTAAATCGTGTATCTCCATCACTTGTAGTGATTTATCATGCAATAAATGACTAAAAAATGATTCACTGATCCAATTCTAATCTTTCTTACCTTATACATCATAACCAAATCAAAGTCGTATTTACTTTACTCTTTTTACCCACGAGGTATTCCTTGTATCTTTCAACAAAAAAAATTTATTTTTTCAGTAAACGTAAATAGCAGAATTGTGGCTAGGGAAGTATATTATCAACCTACCTAACTTTATTGTAGAAATTTTCGGGATAAATGATTGGACCATGCAAACTAGAAATACCTTTTCTTGGATAAGGGAAGAGATTACTCGCTCCATATCTGTCTCACTCATGATATATATAATAACTTGGGCATCCATTTCAAGTGCATATCCGATTTTTGCCCAGCAGAATTATGAAAATCCACGAGAGGCAACCGGGCGTATTGTATGTGCCAATTGCCATTTAGCTAATAAGCCCGTGGATATTGAGGTTCCACAAGCGGTACTTCCTGATACTGTATTTGAAGCAGTTGTTAAAATTCCTTATGATATGCAACTAAAACAAGTTCTAGCTAATGGTAAAAAAGGAGCTTTGAATGTGGGAGCTGTTCTTATTTTACCGGAGGGGTTTGAATTAGCCCCCCCTGATCGTATTTCACCCGAGATGAAAGAAAAGATAGGAAATCTGTCTTTTCATAATTATCGCCCCAATAATAAAAATATTCTTGTGATAGGTCCTGTTCCTGGTCAAAAATATAGTGAAATAACCTTTCCTATTCTTGCCCCAGACCCTGCTACTAATAAAAATGTTCACTTCTTAAAATATCCTATATACGTAGGCGGAAACAGGGGAAGGGGACAGATTTATCCTGATGGTAGCAAAAGTAACAATACAGTTTATAATGCTACGGCAGGAGGGATAATAAGCAAAATTTTACGAAAAGAAAAGGGGGGATACGAAATAACCATAGTGGATGCATCGAATGGACGCCAAGTGATTGATATTATTCCTCGAGGCCTAGAACTTCTTGTTTCAGAGGGCGAATCCATTAAACTCGATCAACCATTAACGAGTAATCCTAATGTGGGTGGATTTGGTCAGGGGGATGCGGAAATAGTACTTCAAGATCCATTACGTGTCCAAGGACTTTTGTTCTTCTTAGGATCGGTTGTTTTGGCACAAATCTTTTTGGTTCTTAAAAAGAAACAGTTTGAGAAGGTTCAATTATCCGAAATGAATTTTTAGATCTGTCTATTTAGCTTTATAAAAGTCGTAAAAAAGAACCAAAAAAATTATGAAAAGCCTTTTGCCTCTCTTTAGATTTTATAGTCTTTTTCGACCAGATGTCAGGAATTACTTGTATCATAGTCCTAATCCTAGTATGTATATTGAGAAGAATTCACTTTACCCCTTTTCTTTATTTTTCAATACAATTTTTTTTAAGGGGTGTGATGTAACTCTGTCGTTATTGACCAATTGAAATTGATAGAATGTAGCAATAATCAAGAGTTTTTTTCTATTAGAATGGAAAAATTTTACTATAAATACTAAAATAAGATTAAAAATAAAATACTAAAATAAGAT